TTTGTTGATGAGGCGACACCCGGATTTGAACTGGGGAAAAAGGATTTGCAGTCCCCCGCCTTACCACTCGGCCATGCCGCCAAGACGACACAAAATAGACAAAAATAGCGTCCTCCTTTATTTTGGAAGGGGGACGCTTTTTTTGTGTACTTGCACCGTGAATCCCATTTTTTTGAATCCCTTTCCTAAATTCCGAAAAAAAAATCCTTCTTTTTTTGATTGGATTTATTTTTTCAATTAATTTTGTATAGTATTTCAAAACATACACTATTTAAATTCTTTCTGCTTTCTATATGAAATAAAAAAGTGACTTTTCTTTCACAAAAGACAAAATTAAGGACAAATTTGAACCATTAACTATTGACTGTGAATTTACGAACGATTCATGGATTTGAATCGAAAATTGTATTTACCTAATCTTAATGATATCAGAAAAAAAATGGATACCTAACCAATCAGTATTGATTCTTTTCAATACAAAATTATTCTCAATTTGAATTATAACACCAATTATGGGTATATGTAAACCCTAGAACATAAAATTTTACACAGATAGCTAATCCGATATCTTATCTGTCTAGAATTCCTCTATCAAAATTTCTATTCCATTTTTGATTGAATAGAAATTTTGATAGAGCACGGCATGTGCTGTCAAAAATGGAACTGCAGTAAAGGGGGAGACAGGAATATATATATATATAGCTCTATCTAGTTCTATCTGGATATGCTTAATAAGCCTTCTTAGGCACTTCAATAGTTTTGTTTATATATTCTTTTATATATTCTATAGAATTAGAATCGAATTTAATATTATATAATATTATATATAAAAAAATTATATATAATATAATATATAAATCGAAAATATATACAAATAGATAAAAATACATCTTTTCTATGTATATGCAATTTTTTTTTGAATTAAACAAAGAAATCCACGAAAAAGCTAACTAAGTCTTAAAAAAAATCAACTTTCTATTGTTTCTGATTATTGGTTCTTTATCCCATCGAAAGATGAAATCCTGAATCCATTTATTTTATGCATTTATTTTACGGATATTCCAATCATATTGGAATATGTAATATCATAATAATGGTAGAAATTAAATCACGTTTTGTTTTGCTATTCTATACAAAATTTCCTAAGTCGAAGTTAAGTGTAATTTCTCAACCCCTTTCCAGTTGTATTTCTTGCAAATTCGAATTTGAGTATAAAATTATCTTTATTCCACCGTTCATATGTATTTCATACATTCCATATCCATCTATGGAGTTAGATAAAATTTTATGCGATTCTGTAAACAGAATAAAAATTCTATCATTGCTAGATCGATCTATATAATTGAATTGAATGAGGCACGATCCAATAATGAGATTTTTAAAATAGTTAATAAACGGGAAATTAAAAATGCTCGAGGATGTAAATGAGGGAATGTCTACAATACCTGGATTTAATCAAATCCAATTTGAAGGATTTTGTAGGTTCATTGATCAGGGCTTAACAGAAGAGTTTTCTAAGTTTCCAAAAATTGAAGATACAGATCAAGAAATTGAATTTCAATTATTTGTGGAAACATATCAATTAGTCGAACCATTGATAAAAGAAAGAGATGCTGTATATGAATCACTTACATATTCTTCTGAATTATATGTATCCGCAGGATTAATTTGGAAAAACAGTAGGGATATACAAGAACAAAAAATTTTTATTGGAAACATTCCTATAATGAATTCCCTAGGAACTTTTCTAATAAATGGAATATACAGAATTGTAATCAATCAAATATTGCAAAGCCCCGGTATTTATTACCGCTCAGAATTGGATCATAACGGAATTTCGGTCTATATTGGGACTATAATATCAGATTGGGGGGGGAGAATAGAATTCGAGATTGATAGAAAAGCAAGGATATGGGCCCGCGTGAGTAGGAAACAGAAAATATCTATTCTAGTTCTATCATCAGCTATGGGTTTGAATCTACGACAAATTTTAGAGAATGTGTGTTACCCTGAGATTTTCTTAGCTTTCCTGAATGATAAGGAAAAAAAAAAAATTGGATCAAAGGAAAATGCCATTTTGGAGTTTTATCAACAATTTACTTGTGTAGGGGGCGATCCGGTATTTTCTGAATCCTTATGTAAGGAATTACAAAAGAAATTCTTTCAACAAAGATGTGAATTAGGAAGGATTGGTCGATTAAATATGAACCGGAGACTGAATCTTGATATACCTCATACCAATCCATTTTTGTTACCGAGAGATATATTGGCAGCTACAGATCGTTTGATTGAAATGAAATTTGGAATGGGTACACTTGACGATATGAATCATTTAAAAAATAAACGTATTCGTTCTGTAGCGAATCTCTTACAAGATCAATTCGGATTAGCCCTGATTCGTTTAGAAAATGTGGTTAGGGGGACTATATGTGGAGCAATTAGGCAGAAATTGATACCAACCCCTCCAAATTTGGTAACTTCAACTCCATTAACAACCACT